GGCAACCATCATATTAGCTTAGCTAGCAAAAGGCAATCAAGGGTCAGAGCTCAATTGCATAGTGAGAGTTGAAGCTTCGGTACGAAATTCTGGCTACTAGGTTTCTCTGGATACGGGATGATTCAAGCTTTTTCAAGAGTGAGTAAGTCTCCCTACTCATCGGAAAATTAACACTCTGAGGCGCTTATTCCTATTCCCACTTGAAAATCTACAGCCCAGTGCTCCGCCGTAACTTTAGTTAGGTCAAGCCTGCTTTCCGCGCACTCTGTCATGTCCTCACTTCAACCCCCATTCTTTAGGCACCGTAATTTCGCTGCTTCTTTCTTCTTCCAACCAGACAAAACGTATGGATCGCTTCCAGCTTCCTTTCTTTGGAGAGAATGGGCTACGGCACCTACAAGAGCATATGCTCGGACATCCATCCAATTATGGAATATTCAGGCCAGCAGTAAACGAATGAAGACAATGTCAAATGTCAGTGGTCATCATCCCTATAAGAAATATGGGGAAGCTTTGTACGCAATCCAAGCAAGTCAAGCAGGGACACTGAATCGGTAAAGAAACCAGCCTAAAGAGTATGTATTCACACTGGTACAGAACATAGATCAGATCATAAGGGATAGAGGGATGCAATCGTAAGGGATAGAGGGATGCAACCTAGCTTGTCCATTAAAAAACATCGATTTGACAGTGACTTCGACTGTGTAAAGCACATGTATGATTTTGAACCCTTATTTGACTCAATTTCCTATCGTCCTTCAACGACTATAACTGGTCCAGTACCAAGCCTAGGATCAAGGTGGTCACAAGGTGGGGCCCATAGATAGTTATTTCAGCCATATCTGTTGAAAAGGTTTGACCCAATCTTGTACACTGTAGTATCATATTGTCATTTTCCTGCATCACATCCTACTCCACGTAAAAACATCTCATAGGAGAAAAGAAATCTGTCTAATAAAGCAAAATGCCTACCAACCATTAGTCCAAGTCAACTTTCTATTAGTAATAGAATACTCACTCAGGTTAAGATCATTCATAAATGCATGAAATTGATTCAAACTCTGGCACTCAAATTGGTACCAGATTGGCGCATTCCTAGCTCTAATTGAATTCAAATCACCACGTTTCAGCCAAAGACCTTACCAAGCATAATACCTTTTAATTCATTCCAAAAAGAGAAAGCATGATCAACCCAAAAAGAGAAAGCATGATCAACAGTCGAATTTTCTTTCGAGTTTAGACTATACCTGAAACTCTACTCAACGATTTCTTTATTATTTACTCCATGATAAAAGAGAAAAGGGGTAGTCTTCAAAAAAAAGTTTTTTATATTACCCCCTTATTTAGCTTACGCCCTTGACCTTCAAGATTCATATCATATACTAGCTCTACTACTTGAATTCGATCTTCATCTTTAGTAATACCTAACGTTGCTAGGGTCTTCCATGCTTATAAAGTATTACTAAAAAGAATCTTTTTTCCTAGTGTTTAACTTTTTCTCAAAGAAGATTTCTACAACCCATTTTCCTTGATACTGGAATCGAGCTACTTCCATTTTTTTAGGTAAAGATCAGGCGGGAAAGCTTACACCACCCATATTCTTCTTTATTTTATGTGGCTGACCTATTTGTTCACTTTTCACAAATCATGTAGCAATTTCGAAAGAGAGATCAGGATCAGAGCAAAGAAGCAGCGAAATGAGGGGAGGAGACTCTGCCTCCATAGTATAAGTTGCTATCCACTTATGCTTGGTTTGTGCTTGACCACGAAATCTTGCCTCCCACCATCATGAAAGACAGATGATGATGTCGATTTCTTACTGTCGAGACAGCCTGTCCGAATCCAAATCATTCAACTTCCTCCTTTGCAGTGGCGAGGTCGTTGATTCCTATAAATCAAGATGTTTTGTTGCCTGCTTCTTTTTATGGACCTTCTCTCTTGGATGGTATTATCCACTGGTATATTGTGAAAGTCTCTACAAAGACGAAAGGACCCCATGCCTTCTTTGAAAACGATATCCCTCTTCAACGCTTCCGCTAGCCCTAGACTCGGAATACTCTGCTTAAGAGATCCCCCTCTCCGGTCAGAGAGGATTTGAGTACAACATTGATTGCGGAAGATCTTTGTTCCTATTATTTCAAAGCCTAACTAGGCGCGCAGCGGTGAGTGCGAGCTGCTTTCAAGAAATGCTGGAAAAGAGCCAGTAACGCTATCAGTGAATAGAGCTGGTGTAAAGTCCAGCTAAAGTACCATACAGCCCCACAGGTAAAGAGTATGAGTGGAGGGAAGTGTTCTGCTCTTACAGGTACTACGGAACTAGTTCCAAAGAACTGCTAGTGAGGAATGAAAGAGTTTCTAGTGATAGGTGCTGCTATGAGTTAGCATAGCCCCAAAGAAAGTAGTCTGCGATCCCCTTCGAAGTAAGTGAAAGGGCGGAGCGAGCAAACCGGATAGCCCCACAGAGTATCGGCGACGATTTCCCGCATACACCGAATTCAACCGGGATGAAATTAGGAGAAGAATTCGGCATAGAAGCGACTTTGATCTTCGACGACCGAGGCCGTTGGAAGTGCATGAAATAAGAGATGCGAGCAAGTATTGTGAATATAAAGAAAGTCCGGGTCACACCAAGAGTGCTTGCAACTCAAAGATGAGCTCGAAAGAAGAGCCCGGCTGGGGAAGTTATATCAGTTCATCAAAAAGTATGTGAATGGCAAGGGAACAGGAAGGCTGGATGAAAGAGGCCTGAAGGACCCCCGCAGTGGAAATAGGGACCCCGGGACAAGGTAGGCCGAATAAGAAGGTAAAAGAAGGAAAGGAGACGAACAATATCCATTTCAAAATATTTCTAACGGATTCCTTGGTTCGGACCGACGAAGTAATGGCATTCGATCAACCCGACTGCAATCTTTTTCTGTCGGTAAGGATTGCACCAGAGCACCTTCTACTTCTAATAGGCCATGAACTATAGATAGAGAAGAATCATTCTGAGCGAGTCCATAAGAAGCGACCCACTTTTTCATCGGTTCCGGGGGAAGACCAAAGATCTTGCGCGACCGGTCCGCCAGCTCAAAAGAGAAAGAAGTCTCGTTAATCTCTTCATGCTCGTTCCAAGTTCGAAGTACCGTTTGGCCAAAGAAAAAGCCGCTTCCTGACACGATTGCCTCTTTATATAGATAGATATAGGATCCATGGGGTTATTACTTAGAAGTCTATTTTGTACAAGATCCCCTCCTATCTGATAGAAAAGGGTCCCATGATCCCGAGCCGGTCTTATCTTGGCTCGCAAACCCCAAGTTTGTCTATGAAGAGCTAATCTAATTGTATTAGTTTCTATAATGGATTTCTTATGTGGAATACTAATGGATAGGGCCTCGTTGCTAAGTGCTACAAGATCTAGTGCACTGGAACTCGTGGTTATGGACCCGAATCCTTTAGTATGGAACATTGTCTTTTCCAAGTAAAAACCCCTAGTATATGAAAGAATGAAAAGGTGCTTTCGTTCTTGTGGAATAAGAAGCCCTCGTACCTTAACGAAAGGAAAATAGGAATTTTTCGTTAGGTATTTGACCAAATAGGATCGTCCAGTTCCTATAGAACCTATCACTAAAATACCCGATAGGGCTAAGCGGAACGAAAAGGGTTTTCCATGAGATGGTAAATGAAAACGATTAGCTCCATGAGATGGTAAATGAAAACGATTAGCCCCACACGAGGGAATAAGTGATTGTCTGATAATGAGCAAGGAATATACGTCTTTCTGCTAAAGAGGATCTATTAAACTCATAATTCATTAGATCCTTGTTAGCAATGTCAACTAGGTATCATAAGTAAATGGATCCCGGTTGTTCAATCCTTTGATAACCAAGGTCATTCTTTGCTAAAGAGAAATGATCACTATGGGTCAGACTCAATAGAATTGGATCCATTCAAAATAGCGAGAATTAGGATTCTTGATCCCTCTCAATCTCTCTTTCAATTCGAGGATCCGGAGAGTCATAGTCATCTCCGAATATTTGCCATCTCCGAATATTTTCGATTTCATTTTTCTATGATATGTCTTTCTATATGAAAATTGGTTATTTACGATGTACGATGATCCCTGTTAAGCATCCATGGCTGAATGGTTAAAGCGCCCAACTCATAATTGGTAAATTTGCGGGTTCAATTCCTGCTGGATGCACGCGAACGGGAACGTTCCATAAGTCTATTGGAACTGGCTCTCTATCCATGGAATCTCATCCATCATCCATACATAACGAATTGGTATGGTATATTCATACCATAACATAAGAACAATAAGAACTTGAATTCTTATCGATACTGGAACTCAGAGCATAGGAGGGAAAGTCGATTTATGGATGGAATCAAATACGCAGTATTTACAGAAAAGAGTCTTCGTTTATTGGGAAAGAATCAATATACTTTTAATGTCGAATCGGGATTCACTAAGACAGAAATAAAGCATTGGGTCGAACTCTTCTTTGGTGTTAAGGTAGTAGCTGTGAATAGCCATCGACTACCCGGAAAGGGTAGAAGAATGGGACCTATTCTGGGACATACAATGCATTACAGACGTATGATCATTACCCTTCAACCGGGTTATTCTATTCCACTTCTAGATAGAGAAACGAACTAAAGGAGAATACTTAATAATACGGCGAAACATTTATACAAAACACCTATCCCGAGCACACGCAAGGGAACCGTAGACAGGCAAGTGAAATCCAATCCACGAAATAAATTGATCCATGGACGGCACCGTTGTGGTAAAGGTCGTAATGCCAGAGGAATCATTACCGCAAGGCATAGAGGGGGAGGTCATAAGCGCCTATACCGTAAAATCGATTTTCGACGGAATCAAAAAGACATATCTGGTAGAATCGTAACCATAGAATACGACCCTAATCGAAATGCATACATTTGTCTCATACACTATGGGGATGGTGAGAAGAGATATATTTTACATCCCAGAGGGGCTATAATTGGAGATACTATTGTTTCTGGTACAAAAGTTCCTATATCAATGGGAAATGCCCTACCTTTGAGTGCGGTTTGAACTATTGATTTACGTAATTGGAAGTAACCAATTAGGTTTACGACGAAACCTAGAAATCGATCACTGATCCTATTTGACTACCTCTACGGGATAGACCTCAACAGAAAACTGTTGAGTAACGGCAGCAAGTGATTGAGTTCAGTAGTTCCTCATAGAAAATTATTGACTCTAGAGATATGGTAATATGGAGAAGACAAAATTGTTTGAAGCACGCACAGAACCGGAAGCGCCCCTTGTTTCAAAGAGAGGAGGACGGGTTATTCACATTTAATTTGATGGTCAGAGGCGAATTGAAAGCTAAGCAGTGGTAATTAAGACCCCCGGGTGAAAATAGGGATGTCTCCTACGTTACCCATAATATGTGGAAGTATCGACGTAATTTCATAGAGTCATTCGATCTGAATGCTACATGAAGAACATAAGCCAGATGACGGAACGCGGAGACCTAGGATGTAGAAGATCATAACATGAGCGATTCGGCGGATTTGGATTCCTTTTCTATATATCCACTCATGTGGTACTTCATCATACGATTCATATAAGATCCATCTGTCTAGAGATCGTCATATACATCTAGAAAGCCGTATGCTTTGGAAGAAGCTTGTACAGTTTGGGAAGGGGTTTTTTGAGAAAAAAGAAGAATCTACTTCAACCGATATGCCTTTAGGCACGGCCATACATAACATAGAAATCACACGTGGAAGGGGTGGGCAATTAGCTAGAGCAGCAGGTGCTGTAGCGAAACTGATTGCAAAAGAGGGTAAATTGGCCACTTTAAGATTACCATCTGGGGAGGTCCGTTTGGTATCCCAAAACTGCTTAGCAACAGTCGGACAAGTGGGTAATGTTGGGGTGAACCAAAAAAGTTTGGGTAGAGCCGGATCTAAGTGTTGGCTAGGTAAACGCCCCGTAGTAAGAGGGGTAGTTATGAACCCTGTGGACCACCCCCATGGGGGCGGTGAAGGGAAAGCCCCTATTGGTAGAAAAAAACCCACAACCCCTTGGGGTTATCCTGCGCTTGGAAGAAGAACTAGGAAAAGGAAAAAATATAGTGATAGTTTTATTCTTCGTCGCCGTAAGTAAATACGTAACTAGGAATATGGAAAATTGCATTTTTGGAATTCGCAATAATGCGATGGGCGAACGACGGGAATTGAACCCGCGCATGGTGGATTCACAATCCACTGCCTTGATCCACTTGGCTACATCCGCCCCTTATCCAGCTAAAGGATTTTCTCTTTTTTCCATTCATCATTATTCTATTTATTCTGACCTATATACCTCGATCGAGATAGTGGACATAGGATCCCACTCTTTAAAATGAAAAAAGGAGTAATCAGCTGTGACACGAAAAAAAACGAATCCTTTTGTAGCTCGTCATTTATTGGCAAAAATCGAAAAGGTAAATATGAAGGAGGAGAAAGAAATAATAGTAACGTGGTCCCGGGCATCTAGCATTCTACCCGCAATGGTTGGCCATACAATCGCGATTCATAATGGAAAGGAACATATACCTATTTACATAACAAATCCTATGGTAGGTCGCAAATTGGGGGAATTCGTGCCTACTCGGCATTTCACGAGTTATGAAAGTGCAAGAAAGGATACTAAATCTCGTCGTTAACTGAATTCAGAATAGAAAGATTCAGAATAAACAAAATTTATAGGATTCAAATAAAATAAAGGTAGGCGGGTAATAACCTTATTTATGACAAGTTTCAAATTGGTAAAGTATACCCCTAGGATAAAGAAAAAGAAGAACAGGCTAAGGAAACTCGCAAGAAAAGTTCCAACCGATCGTCTACTTAAATTCGAACGGGTTTTCAAAGCACAAAAACGCATACATATGTCTGTTTTCAAAGCGCAAAGAGTTCTTGATGAGATTCGCTGGCGTTACTACGAGGAAACCGTTATGATACTGAACCTCATGCCTTATCGAGCATCTTATCCCATCTTAAAGTTGGTTTATTCGGCAGCAGCAAATGCTGCTCATTATAGGGATTTCGACAAAGCGAGTTTATTCATCACTAAAGCCGAAGTCAGTAGGAGTACTATTTTGAAAAAATTCAGACCTCGAGCTCGAGGACGTAGTTATTCTATAAAAAAAACCATGTGTCATATAACAATTGTACTAAATATAGTAAAGAAATCTAAATAATCTTTGGATGAATCGAAAATTTGATTCCCAGTAAAAAAAAAAGAAATAGACTATAAAAATATGGCACAAAAAATAAATCCACTCGGTTTCAGACTTGGTACAACCCAAAATCACCATTCCTTTTGGTTCGCACAACCAAAAAATTATTCTGAAGGTCTACAGGAAGATAAAAAAATACGGGATTGTATCAAGAATTATATACAAAAGAATAGGAAAAAAGGCTCAAATAGAAAAATAGAATCAGACTCAAGTTCTGAAGTAATTACACATATAGAAATTCAAAAAGAAATAGATACAATCCACGTCATAATCCATATTGGATTCCCCAATTTATTAAAGAAAAAGGGAGCAATCGAAGAATTAGAGAAAGATCTACAAAAGGAAGTTAATTCTGTAAACCAGAGACTTAATATTGCTATCGAAAAGGTTAAAGAACCTTATAGACAACCAAATATTCTTGCGGAATATATAGCTTTCCAATTAAAAAATAGAGTTTCATTCCGAAAAGCTATGAAAAAAGCCATTGAATTAACTAAAAAAGCAGATATAAGGGGAATCAAAATCCAAATCGCAGGTCGTCTAGCAGGAAAAGAAATTGCACGTGCCGAATGCATCAAAAAGGGCAGACTGCCCCTCCAAACAATTCGCGCTAAAATTGATTATTGCTGCTATCCAATTCGAACTATCTATGGAGTATTAGGTGTAAAAATTTGGATATTCGTAGAAGAAGAATAACTAACCATGCCTTCCCATTCTACCCAGTGATAGAATAAAAAAGACAAGAACCTTATTTTTCCAAAAATCCCTAAAAAAAAGAAGAAATTATACCTCTTTCTATAAGATTTAATGAAAATTGAGAAATCTTTTAATATAATTGCTATGCTTAGTGTGTGACTCGTTAGTTTTTTCTTTAGGGTCAAAAATCAAAAATGGAGATTGAAAAAAAAAATTGGCTGAACCCTACTAAAAATAGAAAAAACTTAGTAATTTTAGTAATTATAGAAAATTAACTAATAACCAACCTATTGCTTCGTATTGTCGAGATCCTAACTAAGAAACAGTCACTATGTGAATAAATACATCTATAAAAAATGAGTAGATCTATCATATAGTTGTAGCAACTGCATTTTTTTCTCTACAAAAGAAACCAGATTCTAGGCTGTGAAGCAAAACTAAAGGGATGTGGATAAAAGGAGGGATGATAGATAGAAGGAAGAAGAATAAGAGAGATATAGGATTCCAATGTGTATGGTCTATGAATTACATCATAAAAAAAGGCAATGTGATAAAGCATCAATATAATAAAATAAAAAAAAAAGAGAAAATCCGAAATCGTAACTTTTGAAACAACAAATAAAAATTGAAAGCAATAAAAAAGAGCAGCCCGGGTTAATAAAACTGAGAAAATTGACTCGGAAAGCAATTTTTTTGAAGCTCCATTGCAGGATTCAAACCTAGCCATTAAAGGAGAAGCTGTGGGAACGACAAAACCTATGACTGCATAGGATTTTATTGAAAAGAATCCTAACACTTCATTGGGTGGGATGGCGGAGCAAACCAAAAAAATTGCTTTATTTGATAAGGTTCTAAATTAACAAATAAGACAGGAAAGAGTAAATATTCGCCCGCGAAATCCTTAATACTTTACCACGATTCAATAAGAATAAAAATAAGGAGATCAAAAAAAAAAGAAGGCTTACATTTTAGATAAATATTGAATTTGGATATACTCTAGATCTTCTTTCTTGACTATATATTTTTCCATTTTAAGAAAGTCAAAAAAAAAAAACCTAACTTTTTCTATTATATATTGATGTGTATCTATCCATAATATTCCAAAATATTATGGAATTAAATAAAGAAACTCACACGCTTTCTCATTTCATTCGCGAGGAGCTGGATGAGAAGAAACTCTCATGTCCAGTTTTGCAGTAGAGATGGAACTAAGAAAGAACCATCGACTATAACCCCAAAAGAACTAGATTTCGTAAACAACATAGAGGAAGAATGAAGGGCAAATCCTGCCGAGGCAATCGTATTTGTTTTGGTAGATATGCTCTTCAAGTACTTGAACCCGCTTGGATCACCGCGAGACAGATAGAAGCAGGACGAAGAGCAATGACACGATATGCACGTCGTGGTGGAAAAATATGGGTGCGTATATTTCCCGACAAACCGGTTACAATAAGACCCACAGAAACACGTATGGGCTCGGGAAAGGGATCCCCCGAATATTGGGTAGCCATTGTTAAACCAGGTCGAATACTTTATGAAATGAGCGGAGTATCCGAAACTGTAGCTAGAGCAGCTATCTCCATAGCTGCTAGTAAAATGCCCATACGAAGTCAATTTCTTCGATTAGAGATATAGAACCCCAAAAAGGAGTATTGAGGATAAAAAACCCCAGGTTTTTCTTTCAGAAAAGACAATATTTCTTTAATCCTTTTGCATTGAAATAACAAATGGAAATCAAAATAATATGATTCAACCTCAGACCCTTTTAAATGTAGCGGATAACAGTGGAGCTCGAAAATTGATGTGTATTCGAGTCATAGGAGCCGCTGGTAATCAGCGATATGCTCGTATTGGTGATGTTATTGTTGCTGTAATCAAAGACGCAGTGCCCCAAATGCCTCTAGAAAGATCCGAAGTAATTCGAGCTGTAATTGTACGTACATGTAAAGAATTCAAATGCGAAGACGGTATAATAATACGCTATGATGACAATGCAGCTGTTATCATTGATCAAAAAGGAAATCCAAAAGGAACTCGAGTTTTTGGCGCGATTGCCGAAGAATTGAGAGAATTGAATTTTACTAAAATAGTTTCATTAGCTCCTGAAGTATTATAAATACTAGTAGACGAGATATAGATCAAAGAAAAAATTAGTAGATTGTGTCTCACGTATATGCTTTAAAATCAAAAGTTTAAAGAAAAAGGAAAACATGTTGATTATCGAAAAATTAGGAGGAACCTAGAATTAGAGTCTTATGGGCAAGGACACTATTGCTGATTTACTAACCTCTATAAGAAACGCAGACATGAATAAAAAAGGAACCGTTCGAGTAGTATCCACAAATATTACCGAAAACATTGTTAAAATACTTCTACGAGAGGGTTTTATTGAAAGTGTTCGGAAACATCAGGAAAGTAACAGATATTTCTTGGTTTCAACTTTGCGACATCAAAAGAAAAAGACTAGAAAAGGAATATATAGAACTAGAACCTTTTTAAAGCGTATCAGCCGACCTGGCTTACGAATTTATGCCAACTATCAAGGAATTCCTAAGGTTTTGGGCGGAATGGGAATTGCTATTCTTTCTACTTCTCGAGGTATAATGACAGATCGAGAAGCTCGACTAAATAGAATTGGGGGAGAAGTCTTATGTTATATATGGTAATGCCCCCACCCATAGTACTCAAATTCTATCTCGAACTTCCTATTTTGAAAATAAAAATAGAAAAATAGGAGAAAAAAAATGACAGAAAAAAAAAAACCGAGAGAAGCAAAAGTGACTTTCGAAGGTTTAGTTACGGAAGCCCTGCCCAACGGAATGTTCCGCGTTCGCCTAGAGAATGACACCATCATCCTGGGCTATATTTCAGGAAAGATCCGGTCTAGTTCTATACGAATACTGATGGGGGATAGGGTAAAAATTGAAGTAAGTCGTTATGATTCCAGCAAGGGGCGTATAATTTATAGACTTCCCCATAAGGATTCGAAGCGTACCGAAGACTCGAAGGATAATGAAGATTTGAAGGATACCAAAGATTCAAAGGATTAAGTTTTTCTAGGGTCAAAACTTCCAAGTTTCCAAATTAAAGTGAAGAGACTTATTTTTTCCAAAAGAATAGATTCATAGTTTAAGAAAGGAATACCCATATATGAAAATAAGAGCTTCTGTTCGTAAAATTTGTACAAAATGTCGACTGATTCGCAGGCGTGGGCGAATTAGAGTCATTTGTTCCAATCCGAAGCATAAACAAAGACAGGGGTAATCTTTCGAAAAAGGAGTTTTTCTTTCTAAAAAGTAAAAAAAAAAAGTACCCACGGAAATGTCCAAATTCAAAATGAAAAAGGAAAGTAAAGGATATATTTTACCCTGAAACGGATATCTTTGTATCTTTTTTTCTTTTTTTTATTTCCAACTCATATTTATGGGATAATAAAATATGACAAAAGCTATACCAAAAATAGGTTCACGTAAGAAAGTGCGTATTGGTTTGCGTAGGAATGCCCGTTTTAGTTTACGGAAGAGTGCACGTAGAATAACAAAAGGGGTTATTCATGTTCAAGCCAGTTTCAACAATACCATTATAACCGTTACAGATCCGCAAGGTCGGGTGGTTTTCTGGTCCTCCGCGGGTACTTGTGGATTCAAAAGCTCAAGAAAAGCATCACCCTATGCTGGTCAAAGAACAGCAGTAGATGCTATTCGTACAGTGGGTTTGCAACGAGCAGAAGTTATGGTAAAAGGTGCGGGTAGCGGAAGAGATGCCGCATTACGAGCCATTGCTAAAAGTGGTGTACGATTAAGTTGTATACGCGATGTAACACCTATGCCGCATAATGGATGTCGACCTCCTAAAAAAAGACGTCTGTAAAAAAATGAAACCGCTTTCAAGAGAAATAAACGATTCAATGATCAAATAATAATACTAGTCTATTATGGTTCGAGAGGAGGTAACAGGATCCACCCAAACACTAGAGTGGAAGTGTGTTGAATCAAGAGTAGATAGTAAGCGTCTTTATTATGGTCGTTTCATTCTGTCCCCGCTTAGAAAAGGTCAAGCGGATACTGTCGGTATTGCCTTACGAAGAGCTTTACTTGGCGAAATAGAAGGAACATGTATCACACGCGCCAAATTTTGGAACGTGCCACACGAATATTCTACAATAGTAGGTATTGAAGAATCCATACAAGAAATTTTACTAAATTTGAAAGAAATTGTATTGCGAAGTAATCTCTACGGAGTTAGGGACGCATCAATTTGCGTCAAAGGTCCTAGATACATAACCGCTCAAGATATAATCTTACCACCTTCCGTAGAAATCGTTGATACGACACAACCTATAGCTAACTTGAGAGAGTCCATTGATTTCTGTATTGAGTTACAGATCAAGAGAGATCGCGGATATCATACGGAACTCAGAAAGAACTCTCAAGATGGAAGTTATCCTATAGATGCTGTATCCATGCCTGTTCGAAATGTGAATTATAGTATTTTTTCTTGTGGAAATGGAAATGAAAAACACGAGATACTTTTTCTAGAAATATGGACGAATGGCAGTTTAACTCCTAAAGAAGCGCTTTATGAAGCTTCTCGTAATTTGATTGATTTATTTCTTCCTTTTTTACACGCGGAGGAAGAGCGCGCTAGTTTCGAAGAAAATAAAAACAGGTTTACTCCACCCCTTTTAACCTTTCAAAAAAGATTCACTAATCTAAAGAAAAACAAAAAAGGAATTCCATTGAATTGTATTTTTATTGATCAATTAGAATTGCCTTCTAGAACGTATAATTGTCTCAAAAGGGCCAATATACATACACTATTGGACCTTTTGAGTAAGACTGAAGAAGATCTTATGCGAATTGACAGTTTTCGTATGGAAGATGGAAAATTGATATGGGACACTCTAGAGAAGCATCTTCCAATGGATTTGCCTAAGAACAAGTTCTTGCTTTAAATCCATTGCAATTTTTTCCTCTTCTTCTTTTTTGATTTAGAATAAAAAGAAAAAAGAAAGCAATTTTGCATCTTCGGCACAATCTATATTTTTGCGAAATGGATCATAATAAAATAGATTTTAGGTATCTAGGGAAGATTCACTTGGAAGTAACTATTTCCTAGATACCCATGCAGGGGACTTCGCGGTTGAATGAATCAACTCGAAAAATCCCTAAAAAAGACCTAAAGTTAAGGATTTATCAATGGGTAATGTTGCTCCAATACCTAACCAAAGAGCCACTGCAGTACCGATTAAAAAAACGGTCGTAGCTACTGGGCGACGAAATGGATTTTGGAATTTATTGACATTCTCCAGAAAGGGTACTGTCAATAAGCCCGTTGGCACAGAAACCATTAAGAGAACACCCAATAACTTATTGGGTACTGTACGGAGTATTTGAAATACGGGAAAGAAGTACCACTCGGGTAATATTTCCAGAGGAGTTGCAAACGGATCTGCCGGTTCACCAATCATTGACGGCTCGAGAACCGCTAAACCTACATTACACGCAATAGTACCTAGAATTACTACTGGAAAAATGTATAAAAGATCGTTGGGCCACGCGGGTTCCCCGTAATAATTATGCCCCATCCCTTTAGCTAATTTTGCTCTTAATACAGGATCATTTAAGTCAGGTTTCTTTGTTATTGGGATAGGTGAATTCTTTAGGATCCATCCTCCAAAGGAACCGGACATGAGAATTTTTCATCATCCGGCTCGAGCAAGAATGAAAAAAATAAGACCGTGGAGGATCCACAATAGAATAGGGTATATAATGACTCCATGACTCAGGGTGAGAAAAGCTTTATCAGATTATCTTTTCCGAAGTTGCGCCTATAACTACTATCCTATTCTTATGCGTAAATGCTCAATATCCAAGTGGGCTTACAAATTTGATCATGATCAATTGCTTTGTGGATTGTCTCTTGATTAGTTGGTGTTTATCCCCTCAATATCGCAAGTTTCTTACGTCCAAACAAAGTATTTACTTGTTACTAATAAAAAATCAAAAAGTTTAGCCTATGTTCTTCCTTAGATCCCTTCTTTTACTCCGATAGTATTGCGGATCGAAATCGATGCAAAGAAAATGAATGCATTTCCATACTATAATAAAAAGTAAGTGTAATAAATATAGAATTGGATCATATCACATGACTTATTCCATTTATACTCTATGGGATCTTACGGAGCCTGCTCATGGATGACATGATTGGGGTATGATCATAGAAAATATTCTCCTTGAGTGAACCAGCCTATCTAGGGGACTTATGTCTTGATTGGATACGGAGACACCTTTGGTCGTGAATTCTAATGTGGCAGATACAATTCTCTATCTGCATGGCCGAATCAATAATTCAAGTCACACACTCCCATAATCCGCCTTATTTTCTTTCGTAAAATTAACTTCAACTATTTGTACCAAAATACTTCGAAGTTGAAGAGAAGTATCCAAATGACATGTCTTATTTTACAATAACCCATGTTTGTAGCAATGAAATACCACAACCTACCCGATATGATATATGATAATTCGAATTCTCTATGATATGCCTTCCCTATAAAGGACCCGAAATACCTTGCTTACGTATCATTGGAAAGTGCATTAACATAAATACGGCGGTAAGCAGAGGCAGTACAAAGGTATGTAAACTATAAAAACGAGTCAAAGTGGATTGGCCCACACTAGCACTTCCACGTAATAATTCCACTAAAGGGGATCCTATTACCGGAATCGCTTCAGGTACACCTGTCACAATTTTGACTGCCCAATAACCAATTTGATCCCAAGGCAAAGAATAACCAGTTACACCAAATGATGCAGTCAATACAGCCAAAACCACACCTGTGACCCAAGTTAATTCACGGGGTTTTTTAAACCCACCTGTGAGATACACACGAAATACGTGCAGGATCATCATTAGAACCATCATACTTGCTGACCATCGATGAACTGATCGGATTAACCAACCAAAATTTGCCTCCGTCATTATATATTGAACGGAGGAAAAAGCCTCTGTAACGGTTGGTCGGTAGTAAAAAGTCATAGCAAAACCGGTAGCGACTTGTACTAGAAAACAAGTAAGTGTAATTCCCCCTAAACAATAAAATATGTTGACATGAGGAGGAACATATTTACTAGTTATATCATCCGCAATTGCCTGAATCTCAAGACGTTCCTCAAACCAATCATATACTTTATTGAGATAGGTAACTAGCCCGACTCCCCCTCCGAGAACCGTATATGAAAATTTCATCTCATACGGCTCAAGCAGAAACACACAAATTTTCAACGGATATTAGAAAAAAAGTTCAAAACTTCATCAGCCACGATATTGGATCGATTTGCCTTGAAGATATGAAATAAGAAAAATCCTGAATTTATTCTTTGTGATGATAATGCCAAAAAATCTCAAGTTGGCTCATCCGTCTTTCTTTCCCTTATGTTGATCATTAGAGGCCTCTTGACTTGTCTTTTCTCTTCACTATTTTTTATTTATTTTATTTCGATTTATAGTGGTTTTCTGATAGAAATTATCTTGTTGCGATCCTATGAATCAGTTCAATTAAAACCTTAGATTCATACTAGAGCCACGATGATTGAGTCTCAAGCTAAACAAAAGGCAAGGGTTCTTCGAATAAGAACCGCTTGATGATCATTTATTGAAAGAGAAAAAAGTTGTCTTTTGGGCAAACAAAATTGAAAGGAAGAAAATTTCTTTTTTGATTTTTATTTTATTAAGAACTACTTGAAATTTTGTTTTTTCAGTCTGGTTGCGAGGTCTAAATAGTGAGTATGAATCATAGTTCCATTTTTTTCTTGATCCACTCTATGTATTTCGTGTTCCAGATACTAGAATAAATAATATCCGACGAATTAGAATCATCTTGATAGAGAGAACAGGCCCTTTCTATGTATTATCAATAGGATCAATTCTAACAAGTCACACACTCATATTCCAGAGATACCGAAACAAAAAAATCCACGGTCGAACTACCAGAAATGTGGAGCTTAAAGTCGAAAGGCTTTTTTCGATGGAAAAACTATGAAGTCATACTTTTAGTTAGTAGAAACTTAATTCGTTAAAATTCCGTCCAGTAAAACAGAAGAATTATAAATTTCTAAAATGATAGATAGGAATATCGCGAATAAAGCCATTGCGACCCCCATAAAAGGAGTAGTCCCCCAACCCGGAGCTACTTTCCCATATTCCGAATTCAAGGGTTTCAATAAACTACCCGCGCCAGTCCGTTTTGGCTTAGGTCTAGAACTATCTTCAACGGTTTGTGTAGGCATAAATTCTATTTAATCATTGGTGTTGACTTTGTATACTATTCCGTTGTAGTTGTAAATACACGATCTTTTCATAGATCCATTGTAATCTTGAAATTCTATAAAAATGGAAACAGCAACTTTAGTCGCCATCTCCATATCTGGTTTACTTGTAAGCTTTACTGGGTATGCCTTATATACCGCGTTTGGGCAACCCTCTCAACAATTAAGAGATCCATTCGAAGAACATGGGGACTAATTGAAGTAAGAAGTCTCCCCTCTGGGGGACTTCTTACTGCAATGAAATTCTTTATTTCCTTCAATTAAATTATTTCATTTTTTAGTCGGAACCTTAGGTGGTTCTCGGAAGAAGATAGCGAAAAAAATTATCCCTAAAGTCGAAACTAAAAGGAACGTATAAACCAATGCTTCCATAGATTCGATCCTGGTTTATTTACATTATAACTTCCACACCTATTCACTTAATCATTTGGGATTATTTCCCATATAAAAAAAGAAAAAGAGTCAAACAAAAAAAGGATAGGAGATGTTTCTCATGTCAAATCAAAAAAGAGAGGTGAAAGATACCATAGCAATAGGGTATCAGGCTGCCTGTCTCCTTGTAGTTGGATCTCCAACTTTTTGGAATGTTCCAAATTCCACTTGAGCATCCAAGTCTGGATCAATACCAGCAAAAACATCTCGGAACAAGGTTCGAGCGCCATGCCAAATGTGTCCGAAAAAGAAGAGCAAAGCAAAGGTAGCATGACCAAAAGTGAACCAACCCCTTGGACTGCTGCGAAAAACACCATCTGATTTCAAAGTAGCTCGATCTAATTCAAAAATCTCCCCTAATTGAGCACGCCGCGCATATTTTTTTACAGTAGCAGGATCTGAATAACTTACTCCATTAAGTTCGCCACCATAGAATTCCACCGTTACGCCTACTTGTTCAACACTATATTTGGATTCTGCTCTTCTAAAAGGAACGTCCGCTCTCACAATTCCCTCCTCATCTACCAAAACTACCGGAAATGTTTCAAAAAAAGTAGGCATGCGACGTACAAAAAGCTCGCGTCCTTGTTTATCTCTAAAGACGGGATGTCCTAACCATCCAACAGCTATTCCATCCCCATTGTCCATTGAGCCTGCTCTGAATAATCCCCCCTTTGCCGGATTATTACCAATATAATCATAAAAGGCTAATTTTTCGGGAATTTTAGACCAAGCTTCTGATAAACTAAGATTTTCGGCTAACCCATCGCTAACTCTTCGATATATTTCTTGCTGAAAGTATCCCTGATCCCACTGATAACGAGTAGGCCCAAATAATTCGATTGGGGTAGTTGCCGATCCATACCACATAGTTCCGGCAACTACGAAAGCAGCAAAAAAAACAGCAGCGATACTACTGGAAAGTACAGTTTCAATATTGCCCATACGCAATCCTTTGTATAGACGTTGAGGCGGACGGACACTAAGATGGAATAGGCCCGCTAATATGCCCAATGTACCTGCAGCAATATGATGCGAAGCTATTCCTCCCGGAACGAAAGGATCAAAACCTTCTGCACCCCACGCAGGATTTACAGCTTGTACTTTTCCAGTTAGTCCGTAAGGATCAGACACCCATATCCCAGGGCCATATAAACCCGTTACATGAAATGCACCAAAGCCAAAACAAGCCACCCCTGCAAGAAATAAATGAATTCCAAAGATCTTGGGCAAATCCAAAGAAGGTTTTCCCGTCCGCTCATCACAGAATATTTCTAGGTCCCAATATACCCAATGCCAGATAGCTGCCAAGAAACACAAGCCAGAAAACACAATATGGGCACCCGCCACACCTTCATAACTCCAAATACCCGGATTCGTTACAGTTCCTCCTGAAATACTCCAACCACCCCACGAATTGGTTATTCCTAAACGAGTCATGAAGGGGATGACGAACATACCTTGTCTCCACATTGGGTCCAGAACAGGATCAGAGGGATCAAAAACCGCTAATTCGTATAAAGCCATCGAGCCAGCCCAACCAGAAACTAGAGCTGTGTGCATTATATGCACCGAAAGCAATCGACCCGGATCATTCAATACGACAGTATGAACACGATACCAAGGCAAACCCATGGAAATACCCCTTTAGCAAAGAAAAATAGACACGATGTCGCTTTATTTTATCGCATTGGAAAAGACTATCCATACATATCCTATGTACCTAACCCTTCTAGGGGATTCTATGTCAGAAAGCGTGAATATTTATTTCATTCCATTAAAAATAACAAGCCAATTCCGTTTGTAAGAAGAAAGAGAAGCAGATCTATTCTATACTCGATAAGTGCCAATATGCAATGGGTAACTTGGGCTATTTGGAAAAAGGAAGAATAGATCCTTAATCCCTCTTTGTTTATCATTTCGAATCGCGGATTCCTTTTTATTTATTCAATCTGTCTTACCTTCCTTATATGTATAATCTGTCAATCTATGGATTCATAGAATCCATAGTATTCTTATAGAATAGAATAAGAAAAAAATGAAGATAATAAACTGCGGATTCTTTCTTTCTCTTCCATTCTTACGTTTCCATATTAAAGTGTAGTTTTCTTACTTAAATTTAATAATATTAATCTAATATAATATGCCCATTGGTGTTCCAAAAGTACCTTACCGGATTCCCGGAGATGAAGAAGCGACTTGGGTTGACTTATACAATGTTATGTATCGAGAAAGGACACTTTTTTTAGGTCAAGAGATTCGTTGCGAGATCACGAATCATATTACGGGTCTGATGGTATATCTCAGTATAGAAGATGAAATTAGCGATATTTTTTTGTTTATAAACTCCCCAGGGGGGTGGCTAATCTCGGGAATGGCTATTTTTGATACGATGCAAACGGTGACACCAGATATATATACAATATGCCTCGGAATAGCCGCGTCCATGGCCTCCTTCATTCTGCTTGGAGGAGAACCCACGAAGCGTATAGCATTCCCTCACGCTAGGATTATGCTTCACCAACCTGCTAGTGCTTATTATCGAGCAAGGACGCCGGAATTTTTACTAGAAGTGGAAGAGTTACACAAAGTTCGCGAAATGATCACAAGGGTTTATGCACTAAGAACGGGCAAGCCCTTTTGGGTTGTATCCGAAGACATGGAAAGGGATGTTTTTATGTCAGCAGACGAAGCCAAAGCTTATGGACTTGTCGATATTGTAGGGGATGAAATGATTGACGAGCACTGCGATACTGATCCAGTGTGGTTTCCAGAAATGTTTAAGGATTGGTAGTGGCTGGATTTCTTGTAAATTTATTTCAAATCAAAATTCGGGTTTTATGCTATTTTATAGAAAATAGAAATACTTCATGATGATGAATCATCAGGTTAAGATCGATCTAAACCAATCCATTTTTTCTATATACATACGACATGCCAACGGTTAAACAACTTATTAGAAATGCAAGACAGCCAATACGAAATGCTAGAAAATCGGCCGCGCTTAAGGGATGTCCTCAGCGTCGAGGAACATGTGCTAGGGTGTATGTGCGACTCGTTCAGATCATGAGTTCAAACAAATAATAAAATTTTTGAAGTATCCATGATCGGTACCAATGAATAGGATAGAGCTTCTCTATCCTAGATTTCTACGGTATATGGAATTTACGGTTTCCTTTGGTGCAAATCCAATCATCTAGATTTGAATTGGAAGAAGCAATTCCCCCGTTGGTAGCAAATGGTTATCCATTAAGCGGAGGAAATAGTAATAAAAAGAAAAAGGCTTATGCTCCTTTATCTTAAAAGAACGGACTAAAGGGTCAGCTACTTAGCCAACTTTCATAATTAAATACCGTTACTGTATGAATAACTCTTATTGTGAAAAGAGCTATTTACTCTATAATGGATGGGTAGAGCCAAAGAATGTGAACTATACAAGTTCACAATACCTTTTGATGAAATGAAAAATGAAAGAAGGGGCTCCGGTGTATAGAGAGGGCCTCACCGTTTAAAAGGGAACCGTAGAAACGATGGAACCCACTGTTTTTTTAGTATCGTTAGAATTTGTTATTTCTATGCGAAATAACTTAAGAGAATAGAATAAAAAATCGTGGTTGGGAAGGTTAGAGTAGCAAAAGCCATTGGAATTCATATTTTATATATCGGAATAATCCGTTTTGTTATTAATGGGAAAAAAGAGGATTAAAAGAAGAGAAATCATTAGTTATTGATTAAGGTTAATTTGATTCAATGACCAGAGTTCCGCGAGGATATATAGCTCGGAGACGACGAACAAAAATGCGTTCATTTGCCTCAAACTTTAGAGGGGCTCATTTAAGACTTAATCGAATGATTACTCAACAAGTAAGAAGAGCTTTTGTTTCTTCTCATCGAGATAGAGGCAGGCAAAAGAGGGATTTTCGTCGTTTGTGGATCACTCGGATAAACGCAGCAACACGGGTATATAACGTATTCGATAGTTATAGTAAATTAATACACAATCTGTACAAGAAAGAGTTAATTCTTAATCGTAAAATGCTTGCACAAGTAGCTGTATCAAATCCAAATAATCTTTACACGATTGCCAATAAAATAAAGACCATCAATTAAAGGATAAAAAAGTAATATACAGGAATAATTAAACCCGAATTCCCGGAGAGGGAACTCCGGGAAGATACAATAAATTAAGATTAAGTGGTAGGAATCGACGAGCATGTTGCAATAAATAAAAAAACTATTTCTTTTTTCCCATGTTTCTTTCTTATAACAAACCCAAGAATCAAAACAGGATTACTTTCTTTATATATGAGTCCGACCCTTTCGAATAAAACATCAACAATCGGAACTTAAGTTTCGATTGTTGTTTCTTAAATTCTGGTTGGAGTTTCTTAAGTTTCGATTGGAATTGAACTTTTGTGTTAATTGAGGAATATGTCTATTTTTTCTGTGTCTAGGACCAGTAATTATTGAAATTGACTGGGCTTGAAATTGCTTCTCATTCTCATAGTTACGAAATGGTAAGAAAGATAAAATACGAGCCTGTTTTATAGCAAGAGTAATTAATCGTTGTTGTTTCAAGGTTAATCTATTTATTCGTCTGGATAATATTTTTCCTTGTTCACTAATAAATCGATTAATTAAACTCATGTTTCTATAATCAATTCGATCCCCCGGGCCTATTCGAGAACGCCTACGAAAAGGTTGTTTGGATTTACGAAAAGGTTGTTTGAATTTACGAAAAGTTTGCTTTGATTTATGAAAAGGTTGTTTGGATTTACGAAAGGGTTGCTTAGATTTATGAAAAGGTTGTTTAGATATATACATGATTTATTCGTTATTTATAAATTTGAAAATAAAAAAATGGATTTCTTTATTTTATTAATTTTGAATCCAGAAGAAGTAGTCTTTCTTTGGCCCATATATTATTTGATTCATATACTATATAAAATAAAAAAACCTCTATACATATGAAATAATATCTACCTAAAATCGGATGAGTTGATTTTTATTTTGTATTCTATCTATGTTCTTATTTAATAAGAAGTTCTTACTCTTTCTGTTCTTTGGAAAAAACGAACACGCGATACTCCTATTTCTTTATTTCATTATGAGTCGTATGCTTGCGACAATAACGACAAAATTTTCTTAATTCTAATTGTCGGGGTGTATTGTGGCGATTCTTTTGAGTACTATATCTAGAAATCCCCGTCGATTCCTTATTGGTACCCTTTCGAACACAACTAATACATTCCAAAATAACTCGGATTCTAACATCTTTGCCCTTGGCCATGAACCTCCTTTCCTTTTTGGATCGACTTAACTTAATTCTTATACCTATTCTTTTATTCTTCCATTTTGGATACAAAGAAGAAGAATAAAATCTATAGAAGTTCCTAACTAAAAATGTGATTTCTAAAGATTTTGTTCTTCTTCTTCGAATTCTCTAACGAATCCAATCCAATAGAATAAAAAATTTTGGAAATTCATAAATGTAAATTAAGTAATAAAACATGGGGAAATAATTAAAGAATACAATCCTTATCCATCTTTTCTTTCTTTTTGCTTCATATACTAAAAAAGAATTCAAAAAGGGAAAATTTTCGTCATGTCACGAAGAATTCTATCTCTCGCATAGGAATAACTAGAATGAAAAAAAAGGGAATGACAAAGCATCTGGGAATAAACGATTGATTTCTATCAATAAACCTGCTAAAGCCCCAAACCATAGAGTACTTAGCACGGGTGCTACAGAGAGATATGTTTTTATATCCCGCATTGAAAATCCT